CAACTCTTTCTATATATTGCGTTGGATCCACAATTAATCCCAGGGGCTCTTAGGGTTGGTGTATTCTTTTCTATTCCGCAGTTTCGTCCCAAGTATCACAACTTCTTCTACCCATCCTGTATATTGTCCTTTCGTTCCGTGTTGGAATAGAAACTTATTCTATTAGTAGACGAGATTTTACGAAAAAAGTTCATTTATAGGAGAGAACAAATATTTCTTTTTTTCGATACGAATTTTACACAATACGAGAGCCGCCGCTATTTCGAATTGAAAAGGGTCGTATATAGCGAAGTGATACTCCGGGGTCTCACAAAAAAGAATGATTTCTTTCAATTGACTATTCATCTATTGTATTTTCATGTAAATAGGGACAAGAGAGCTCTATGAAAAAATGGTTGTTCAATTCGATGTTATCTAAGGGTAAGGGGGAATTAGAATACAGGTGTTGGTTAAGTAAATCAATGGAGAGCCCTGGTCCTATTAAAAATCCCAGTGTAAGCGAGGAACTGATTAGAAATGATAAGAATAAAAACATTCATAGTTCGAGCGATAGTGACAGTTCAAGTTACAGCAAATTAGCTGGTGTCAGGGACATTCATAATTTCATCTCGGATGACACTTTTTTTGTTAAGGATAGTAATAGAGACAGTTATTCCATCTATTTTGATATTGAAAATCAAATTTTGGAACTAGACAATGCTCATTCTTTTCTGAGTGAACTAGAAAGTTCTTTTTATAGCTTTCGTAATTATAGTTCGAGGAATAATGGATCTAAAAGTGCTGATCCTGATTCCGATCGTTACATGTATGATACTAAATCGAGTTGGAATAATCACATTCATAATTGCCTTGACTCTTATCTTCATTCTCAAATCTGTATTGATAGTCACGTTTTAAGTAGTAGTGACAATTCTAGTGCCAGTTACATTTATAATTTCATTTGTAGTGAAAGTGAGAGTTCCAATATACAAAGTAGCACGAATGGTAGTGATTTAACGATAAGCGAAAGTTCTAATGAAAGCGAAAGTTCTAATGAAAGCGATGTAACTCAAAAATACAGGCATTTATGGGTTCAATGCGAAAATTGTTATGGATTAAATTATAAGAAATTTCTTAAATCAAAAATGTATCTTTGTGAACAATGCGGATATCATTTGAAAATGATTAGCTCAGATAGAATCGACCTTTTGGTTGATCCAGGTACTTGGGATCCGATGGATGACGACATGGTCTCTATAGATCCCATTGAATTTGATTCAGAAGAGGAACCTTATAAAAATCGTATTGATTCTTATCAAAGCAAGACAGGATTAACGGAGGCTGTTCAAACAGGTACAGGGCAACTAAACGGGATTCCCATCGCAATTGGGGTTATGGATTTTCAGTTTATGGGGGGTAGTATGGGATCCGTAGTAGGCGAGAAAATAACCCGTTTGATCGAGTATGCTGCCAATAAATTTTTACCTCTTCTTCTAGTGTGTGCTTCTGGGGGAGCACGCATGCAAGAAGGAAGTTTGAGCTTGATGCAAATGGCTAAAATATCTTCTGCTTTATATGATTATCAATCAAATAAAAAGTTATTCTATGTATCAATTCTTACATCCCCTACTACGGGTGGAGTGACAGCTAGTTTTGGTATGTTGGGGGATATCATTATTACTGAACCTAATGCCTATATTGCATTTGCAGGTAAAAGAGTAATTGAACAAACATTGAATAAGACAGTACCTGAAGGTTCACAAGAGGCTGAATATTTATTCGATAAGGGCTTATTCGATCCAATCGTACCACGTAATCCTTTAAAAGGTGTTCTGAGCGAGTTATTTCTGTTCCACGGCCGTTTTCCTTTGAATCAAAATTAACTCCAGCAGAGTTCTTAAGTGAACTTTTTTTTGTGGCGAACAATTAGTTAGTTAGTTTATCCGAATCAAAATAAAATCAAATCCGCAGAATGGATTTTTCTTTGGTGACATAAAATTTCATTGTAGAAAGAATCGTGCGGATAATTATTTTACCGATATGACGGATTAGTAATCAGTAAACCTCTCTCAATAAAACAACATAAAAAAGCATTCTTCCTTAGAATTAATTAGGGGCCGGGCAAATAAAATGAATTTCATGTTCCCCTCTTGCGTATGTATCTAATTATCTAATTCAAATAGAGAAAATCGAAACTCTTGCGTCTTTCTATATCTCCTAAAAAGGACTATTTTCCTAGGAATCTCTGCTGTTGGATCGGATTCTAACGAATCCCTAGGGAATTTGTAAGAAATTCTTTTCTTTTTTAATATCTAATTTTGTTAATACAAAATTAGATATTAAAAAAGAAATCCGAAGCTAAAAACAACAGAAGAATAAAAATAAGTAATAATAATAACGCAAATGGATTATCATACATATATTTCATGTAGAAAGATGCATAGGCCCGTTTATTTAGTTCTACATTCCTTGCGCTTAGTATATATACTCATTTAGTATACTTAGTATACTTATATACAATTATATAAGTATACTTAATATACATTTATATACGAATTAGAATATGATAATAATTAGAATATGAATTCTAATTATTATAGGATATCCTTATACCAATAACAGGTACAAATATTAAATCGAGGTACCCTTTCTATGACAATTCTCAACAGCTTTCCCTCTATTTTTGTGCCTTTAGTGGGCCTAGTATTTCCGGCAATGGCAATGGCTTCGTTATTTCTTTATCTTGAAAAAAATAAGATTTTGTAAATCCGATCGGATCAAGGTTAAATCTCGTCTAGTTTTTTTCAAGACTTAGCGATGACGGATATCCATTTAGTAGAATAGTGTATAAGACTAAGAGGCGGCTTTCCCCGAACATAAACGAAGAGCTCTTATGCATGTGTAAACATGATATATAGGTACATAAATTCTATCTATTTTGAACAAGAGGCTGTGATCCGAACTCATGTCTGCAATGAAAGTCAATGGTACCAATCGACAGGGACTTATATGAAGGGGATACTCTTATTTTATTCTACCTCACCAATTCGATGAATTATTGCTAAGAGCTCACGTCCAAATAGTACTAGTTGATGAGAGTTACTTCGGAAATAAAAAAAGTAAACTAAAATGGATTTTGTTTTGGTTATTTCCCCAATTCCAATAAAATGCAACTGGAGCTAGTATGTATGAGTTGGCGATCAGAATATATATGGATAGAATTTATAGCGGGCTCTCGCAAACCAGGCAATTTCTTCTGGGCCTTTATCCTTTTTTTAGGCTCATTAGGATTCTTAGTGGTTGGAATTTCTAGTTATCTTGATAGGAATTTGCTATCTTTATTTCCGTCGCAGCAAATCAATTTTTTTCCACAAGGGATCGTGATGTCTTTCTACGGGATCGCGGGTCTCTTTATTAGTTCCTATTTGTGGTCCACAATTATATGGAATGTAGGTAGCGGTTATGATCGATTTGATACAAAAGAGGGAATAGTGTGTATTTTTCGTTGGGGATTTCCTGGAAAAAATCGCCGCATCTTTCTACGATTCCTTATGAAAGATATTCAGTCCATCAGAATAGAAGTTAAAGAGGGTATTTATGCTCGTCGTGTCCTTTATATAGAAAGCAGAGGCTTGGGGGCCATTCCCTTGAATCGTACTGATGAGAATTTAACTCCGCGAGAAATTGAGCAAAAGGCTGCGGAATTGGCCTATTTCTTGCGTGTACCAATTGAAGGATTTTGAAAAATGAACTGAAGAATAAACGCTTTCTTAGCAGGAGGAAACCCCCACGAATCCATTTTTCTATAGCAAAACGGACTTGATTGAAGTTTCTTCCGAACGACCTGTTGGACCAAAGCAAACGTGTACGGAACAGCCATAATCTAAAACGAAACCCTTTTTTTTATACTTTCTTTTGTCTTTACTACTGACCAAAGAATTGGATCTCGTAAAATGAGGACTTTTCCGTCTTTTTTTTTTCACTCATTTTTGATCATCACAATATTCTTCAGAAAATTCTCTCAAATATTCCTTGGACTATGCTCGGGGACGGGGCTGGGGAGCCCGCTAATTTTTTTTGCGAAATATTCGAAAGTTTCATTTTTAATAGAAGGTAAGTTCTTTCATTTCGAAATGCGACTAATATTCATTTTTTGAATTTGAATCTTTCGGGCATTCATCGAAGGGGGGAATCACTTCGAATATTTGATCAATTGAGATATCCGGAAACCCTATTTTTTTATTATTTCTTGCTTCAAATTCAAATTTGAATTTGAAGCGAGAATTCGCGGTGGATTCTTCTTCGATTTCTGTAGGTTTGCTACACTCGGTTCAAGGACTAACCGCCGAATCCCAACTAAAAAAAAAAAAGACTCGCTTTATCGGCGCCATACCTTGGAATCGAACTCATGCTTGATAGAAATATTAGACGCATAGAATCAACAAATGAGGTGGGTTCATTAACAATTCACAGATGAAAAAATGACAAAAAAGAACGCATCCATTCCCCTTAGATATCTTTCATCTATAGTATTTGTAGTATTTTTGCCCTGGTGGATCCCTCTCTCATTTAATAAAAGTCTGGAATCCTGGGTTACTAATTGGTGGAATACTAGTCAATCCGAAACCTTTTTGAATGATATTCAAGAAAAGGCTATTCTAGAAAAATTCATAGAATTAGAGGAATTATTCCTCTTGGACGAAATGATAAAGGAATTTCCGGAAAGACGTCTAGAAAAGCTTCGTATAGGGCTCCAGAAAGAAACAATCCAATTAATCAAGATGCACGATGAGGATCATATCCATACGATTTTTCACTTCTCGACAAATACAATCTGCTTCGTTATTCTAAGTGGTTATTCTATTTTGTGTAATGAAGAACTTTTTATTCTTAACTCTTGGGTTCAAGAATTCCTATATAATTTAAGCGACACAATAAAAGCCTTTTCGATTCTTTTCGTAACTGATTTATGTATCGGATTCCATTCACCCCGCGGTTGGGAACTACTGATTGGCTATGTC